GGGAATGAATACTTTCCTGTTGATGCAAGTAACTGAACTGCCTTAAGATATGAAGGATAGCCCGAAACAGACCATTCTCGGGGCACAACAGGCGTTCGATATTAGCTGATGCAGATGAACTAGAAGGGCTTAGGACGACTAGGCTCTTTGATGGAATAGTAGATGTCGTCATTTCCGCTCCTAAAGGAAACAGTATTAGAATTAGAAGGTGCGTCGATTCCGAGGATTGATTCTCTATGAATAGAAAGAAAGGACTTTTCTAAACTTTTAGGCCTGGTAGGCTAATCCATTTAATTAAAGCCCCAAACAAGGGCGTCCTAGCTAGTTCAAGTTCTCCCAATTGAAACTCGTACCCAAAAGGGAAGGCAGGAGCGGTATAAAAGGAGAAAGCCAAAAGCCCGATTGAAGCACTAATTGGCGGTATTAAGTCCTACTAGAAGGAAGAAGGAGTTAAAGCTATCTGCATTTCAGTAGTATCTCATTCACGTAAGAAAAGAGAATCAGTCTGCATGTCTCTCCTTGTCTGAATCCCATTGTAAATGTAAAAGGAGGCCAAAAAGAAGTCGTCAAGGTTTTCTTCTTCTTAGGTTTGATGTGATGGGATTTCGCGTGTTTATGGGTAGATTCAAGCTGGGGAATGTGAATGTTCGTAGCAGGGGTAGTCCTATTCTTTTTTAACTAGAGAGGAGCTTCGTGAGATCGCTGGCCCGCAAGTCAACTTTTTTGTTTGGCTCCTTACATGAAAAGGGGAGGGGGAGTGAAGAGAAAGAGATCACATTCTGGGAGAGAGAGATTCCAGCCTTCTTCCCAGCTGAGGCAAGAAAGAATCGAGCAGAAGGTCTGGCTGTGCGCGAAGAAGGACTTCGGCCATTAGTGAAACTGCTTTCACGAGTTCCCGAGGTTAATTCAATCTTTCATCAGCTTCGGAGCTCGCGAGCACGCCAAGCACAAGCTACTTCCTTTCCACTTCCTACGAGATTTGAAATAGAGGTCTTTGTCCCAACCTTTCTTGTCTTCAAGCAGTGTCTGTTTACGGCCGATTTCAGGGGAAGGAGAAGCCTCAGCGTACCATTCATTAGGTTCAGGGGCTGAAAGGGACGGATTCCACATGTGTCTATGAAGAGGAGCTTCGTCAGCCACTTCCTTCGCTATTGATGGCACATCTAGCTCAGCCGCATCTGCAGTTGAAGCAGTTGACGGCCAACAGGTCTCAGCAGAGGGAGCGCTAGCCACTCTCTTTCTATTGTTCTTGGACGACGAGAGGGAGCAGCTGCATCTAATTTCATTGATTCGGGGGAACAGTCTATCCTGTCTCCCATTCTCTTTAGATATTAGACAAGAAAGGGACAGATTTCCCGATATGCCTTTTTCACAGCTATAAGACAGCTTGCCAGGGCGGTTGCGAGGGTTAATGGACGAGTCAGGATGGGATAGAGGAGAAATCCAATCTACTTGAATTGCCTTTCACTCACTCCTCAAATAAAGTCCGTACCGTAGCTGCGCCGCAGGCAGCTGTCTTCAACAAAGAAAAAGCGCGGGAAACTCCCAGTCGATGAGGGCAATGGAAAAAGAGAAGCTACAGGTTCCGTGCTCATGTCCTAGTTAGGTTACGGAGGGGCATTATTTGAATTGTCTACTCTCGGAAAGTACGGTCAGAGTCCTACCCTTCCTTCAGTTCATGGGGTTAGGTCTAACTATCTTCTATGACGCCATTGGACGATCTCTCTTTTCGGTGCCAATGAAGAAGATGAGCTCAGTTGAGGATAAGCCTTCGCGTACCTAGCCCCACATGGAAAGTAAGGGAAGCAAAAGGAGGGCTAAGAAGGGCAAGGGATATGCTCTTCTCCCTTTCTTTTCTGATTAATTAGTCTATTATTCCACATTCTGAAGATAGCAAGCAGTTCGAAGACGTGAAAATCGTCTGATCGGCGGATGCCTTCATCTCATCTATGAAGAAAGCTAGTGGAAGCGCCATCTCTTTGAATTGATTAGAAAGTCTGGGATCTCCTTTTTCAGTCAAGCGCAGGAGAAGCATTAGCGAAGTGAGCGGGGATCGAAGAACTGAAAAACTCTTTCCATTTCCAAATACCTACAGCAGCTCTCGCTAAAGTCATTTCCGGATTCTTGCTTTCTTAGTTCTTATTTTTACGACAATACGTTGAAGTTAGCATTAGCTGCGGCACTAGTAAGAAAGCTAGAGAGAAAGAGACCTCCTAGAAAGAATGCTACAGCCCTTGCGCCCTTCAACTCAGGGAGTGCGTCGATCGCTATCCCCTCGGCAAGCTTTGAGATTCTCTACATACCTCAAAAGAAAAGGCTTTGCTAAAGCCAATACGGCATTCACAGCTGGCGAAAGAGCCAAAGACCCGAGAAAATTTATGGTCAATCAGCTCTCTCCGGGACCTTTCCCGCCTTTGCTACAGACGTCACTTTGCCCTTAGGAAATCTCAATGAATATAATGCAGCTCTGGCAAAGAGAACAGCCCCTTCCGTGGTCTTTTCTCACTCTAACAAAGGAGGCGAAGCGTACCATCTACCTAGGGCCTTGCTCCGAGGCAGTCCATGTTACGGAACTCACTCTGCTCAGAAGAGCTCCATACTTATCCAGCTCCAGGAGGTGAAGATAAAGCACATCGTGACAGAACGGAATGATAAGTAGAACCGGCAACGGAGGCTATTCCATAGAAGCATTCCCGTCTTCAGCATCTGAGTCATTAGTTTCTTCAGCACCAGCGCCCATAGTTGTTCACCTTGAAGTAGCACGTGTTGATTGAGATCGATAACTAAAGCGCTTCTTCCTAGGGGTGATTAAGAGACAGGGGATTTTGTTCCAGAAGCAAAAAGGTAAAGTCGGCACCTTTAGTTGACCTCGTTAATTGAGAATCAGAGCCTATTCAAGCAAATCCGATTCAAGGCGCAAATATAGTTTATTAATAACCAGCATCCTCCCCCTAATGAGGTGATGACATCTGTTATAGTTCCTAGGAGTGATGTTCCAACATCCCTTCCTGTCCCAGCTTCTTTTCTCGCATCCCTTAGTAAAAAAGAGCATCCGAGATAGCCAAGCATCCGAAGATCGGACATTGGTGACACCTGAAGACCCGTCTGTCTATCTTTTGTAAAAGAATAGGTGGTGCTCTAGCATAAATTGACACAGTGAGGGAAGTGCAAAAGAAGGGCTTGTTTCTTCTCTTTGCCGGATGGAGCTTTTTAGCCACTTTTCATATCATAAAGTCGGCCTACTTCGAATAAGCAATCACAAAGAATGGTAAGCGCTACCTCACCTCTTGCTAACCAGTGTGAAGTGACCTCGCCCTAGAGTACAGAACCCGCCTAACGCTCCCCGCCTGTTCCATCAAGTGATTTTAGGCAAACTGATTCTAGGGCTCACGATAAGATAGAGATTTTCTTCCGGATCCGGATTCAATGATTGTGGAGTGAACGAAGCCAAGTCCAGTATTGTTTTATGAAAAAAAAGGAGATGGGATGGGAACTTATTAGAGTGTGGCCAAGCCAAGACTCGAGTAGCCAAGTGGATGCAAAGACTAGAAAGCCAGTGAAGAGGAGCCATCTTTCAATTTAAGAACATCCATACGGGTTGAAGGAATGAATAAAGGGAGCTTGAATGGCCATTTCAGCTGTTGTAGTAAGGCCATTAGGAAAAGGCGTAACCCTAAGAAGTGACCCAGTTGAGTCACCTGAGGGATAAGCTGTGATGGCTCTTGTTCCCAGACCAGGAATGAGTTGATGCCGAGAAGAAGCTGGTAGTCTTAGCTAGGCTAGAAGGGAGAAGCCCTTAAGTAGTAAGCCTTACCTTAGGGCAGTCACTTTCGGAAGGCCAAGAATCATCGATTTAGGAGTTTCCGGTGGTTGTCTCAAGACTAAGAAACTATGGCAATTCTTGTTATTATTGTTCACTCGGAGTTCTTTCTTCAACTCTGGGTTTGGTTTCGAAGAGATGGGCCTTGAGCCTGTGATTGGATGCCCTGATCCCGGAGGAGCTGAAGAAGAATTAACAGCTAGTAAAAAAAAAGCTAGCCACTAATTTCATAATTCCATTTCGGAGGTGCGCAGCGAGAGAAGAAGGAAATTCTTTATTCAAAGCATGCTACCACCGAAAGAAGGTCAACCGAAGCAGTTCCATGTATTGCTCCTTAACCTGACGATATCTACCTATAAGAAAAGGAATACCTGGAAAAGTCATTCAATTCTTCCTCGCCAGGAGAAAGGCTCAGGGCCCTGCTCCCAAGTCTGTCTTCTTTCAGAAGCTTTGATCGGAACTTCAATCTCTTAGTCATCCTAGCGTAGAGATTGATTCTACTTGACCTCTTTCCTTGCGGCTTGGCGACTCTGAACTCAGAGGTAGCTGGGGCCAAGGAAGAAAAAGAATTGCTTTCGAATTCTGCTTTCACTCTTCTATCTATAATAAAGAATAGTTGAAATCGTAGAATGAGAACGGAGAGTAGAAAGAGAGGTGAATTCTGGGTCAAATGCTTTCCGTGCTTCGCTTTCCCAAGTTACTGTGCTTTCCGCGGTATAGCTCCTAGGATTTGTTAGAGGAGGTATCGGTAGCTCTTTTTGTAAGTTGATTCTTAGCTCGAAAAGAAAAGGAGTTAAGGAGAGGAGGAATCCGCTGTTCTAGCTCAAGGCCTGACTTTGCTAGTTCATTCCCTGCTGTCTCTGAAATAGAAGATGTAAACTCTTCTTTCAACTCGGAGGAACTCTTTATTTAGGAGCGAAAGAAGATGGATCCGTTGCCACTTTCATAAGACATAAGAAAAGAAGAAGCTCTGTCGGAATAAGGTCAGCTATTTCACCTGTTGTCGGAATTGCTAGTAGAAGGTCAAAGTAGAAGGAAGGTAAAGGGAAGGAATAGCAATACGGTTTCGGGAAGCCGCTGCTGGTCTTTTCTGTTGTTGCTGTGATCAATGAATACCGGGCTCAAGGCCAACCTCTCCACTCAGGGTCAGGAACGGGATAAGAAGAAGTAGGACAGGCTCGAGGTCAATTCTTTTTTTTAGGAGAGATCCCACCCTACCCTTCTTTAGCGTTTGTTCTGAATAGAATAAGCCCTTCCTTCTCGGTGAAGGAGAGGGAAGGAAAGCCACTTCTGTTGAAGGAATCGGAGCTGCTATATAATAAGCATATGACTCTTTATCGGCAAGCTCAGCAACGAGAAGTTTTCCTCCTCTACTGTAAAGCGGTTGTTCAAGGGAGTTCTTTTTTTTCTAAAGAATTCAAGCAATTCGAAGGAGTTCAAGCCTGTGTGACCCAAGCGGGAATTCATATTCTTCGCCAAGAAAGGGAAAGATCCCAGACCTAGGAGCATGAGGCTGAATACGTCTGGTTTAGCGCTATCCTTTCCTTCTGATGAGATGCCTGTTCTCCGGTGCAGATGCAGAAAAGAAAATAAGGTGCCAGTTTTTTAGGAGATTGATTTGGAGACGAATTCATTCCTCTGCTGGAAAGCAGTCCTTCACGGATATGGGAGCTTACTCCGCTGTTGCTGGTTTAGTAAGCTAAGCATTTCCTTCCTTTATGATTATGAAAAAGGAATGCTCCAGGGTTTGTTTCTCTTGGTGTCAACATAGGAATGGGAGCAGTTAGAATGGATGCCTTTTCCCTTGTTGAATCCGCCAAGTCCGTAGCCCTTCTTTTATGCGGGATTGCCTGTTGATGCAAGGAATAAGGGCTGGCTTGATGCCAAGAAGAAGCTGGTGGAGGGGCAGCGAAATCATCTGCTGCACAGTAGTACGTATTAGGCAAATGGGATTTTTCTTTCCAGAGCGTAGTAAGAGGTATTTAGTGCGTGAATGCTTGACTTAGAGCTTGAACTAGGGGCAATCCAGCAACCATTTCAACTGGATACCATCAAGAGAGGAGGAGTCGATGAAATTCTTCGGAGTTCTTCTCCGCTGACGTCTAAGCTCTCAAGGACTCGGATTAGTCAACAGGAATGAAATCTAAGGTAGCTGGTAGCTCGAGCGAGGAGCGGAGCCTAGCCCTATAGCTATAGGCTATAGAATATTCTATTTCCTCTGCTTTGACTTTTTAGAATCAAACTCATTGCTCATTCATTCAGAGCTCTTGTCGGTAAAGTAGATCGAGAGAGAGAATTGGGTCTCCTAAAAAGGAGAGATGCTGGTGGCGGGGTCCGGGTCGACAATTGGATTAGGAACTGCTTGCTCGGATGCTTCCTCCTATCCTGCGGCGACCTCTGCCTTCGCCTACATTACTGATATATAGTGGTGCCTTTACCTTTGCTGCGGGATGAACCGATTATGATTCAAGGTAAACCACTCGATCTCGATCTGCCGTTGGAACCGATTGAATTGCTTAAACCACTTGATCAACTGATGACTGCTCGGTGTAGAGAAAATCTACACTTACACCTCCATGCCCTGTTTGGCAGGAGAAAGAAAGGGGATATGCAAAATCGAATAAAAAGCTATAATAGTTTTCTCGTTTCATAATATTTGGTGCATTTCCCTCTCTGAATCGAGAGGCTTTCATGATCAATTTCGGGCTCACTCAATACGTTGCTACCAGAATTCATTAGTAACGGACCACCTGCTCTGAAACGAAAGAAGCGTCTCTGAAGCTTACAGCTCGTTAGGGATGTGTGTTCCGCTCATTCTAGTTCAAACGGGTTGGTTCATCCCGGTCAAAACAAAAAAGCAGGCATCTCAGTGACTGGAAGAATCATTACACTTGATTGAACCCTACCCTAGTAGGTCGTGTGAGGCGTGAGCCACCAGTCCCTGCGTTGAATGTTCAGGACGAGGAGCACTTTTATGTAGAGGACAACCGGACTTTTGATGGAATTCGCGTTGCAATATGATCGTGCCAGACCGTATGTTTGAAAATGATTTGAATCTCTCCTCAGGTGTATTATCATTATTAGCCCCACACAGGAAACGGGAAACTCTCCCCATCTTCTATCAATTTGTTGATTGCTAGATGCAGTGATCCCGGTGCCTTGCTCTCCATACTTGATATTAGTCCCTTGAAGCAGGGCAACCCCCTTCAGACGAGGTACGTACACTTAGTCAGTGAGTCGATCATAAGTTGATCACATTATGTGGAGGGTTCCGCTAGTATGAAGTGTTCAAAGGCTCAGAGGCGCGCTAGGCACTGGAGGGGGACCCATCTATTGGGTACACCAATAATGTGAAAAGGTTAGTCGGGAGCAAAACCAACAAGAGCAATGATCGAATCAGAGTAGGCCCCATGTTGACTGATTTCATTTTCAGTGACCGAAATAACATTACCAACTGGGCAATCTGCCCAATCCGATAACACCCCAGACACTCACTATATGTAATGGATTCTGGAGCCAAAACTAACCGTAAGTACTGGGGAAACCCGATAAGACACCCGAAGAGCATAACCCTACTATACTAGATCGAAAGCACTAGCCGGAAAGAAAGCCTAGACTGCTACTTGCTTTCCTGCTCTCTCTCACTATCCTAATGAAAGGTCAAGCCGGCGATTGAGTGAGGGGTCTTCGGGAACCTCTGTACGATACGAAGAGTTCTCCAGCCGTCAATATCAACCCGGCTTTCAGCAGACAAAGGACGCGCACTCATCCAGATTACGAAGAAAAAGACTCTCTCAAACCAATTCGATTACGACACGAGCTTAGCTCTCAAACCAATTCGATTACGACACGAGCTTAGCTTCCAAGAGCTGCTGGCTCTTAAAGGCCCCGGATACGAACAAAAAGACGACTGGTTCGACTAGAACAGGAGTGGGTCGCCCAAAAGAGTATAAAAACTCAGTTCAAAGTATGTTTCAGACCACTGTGGGTGATTTATTCAGCCATGTATGGCTTGAGGAACGAGCTCAGACGACCTAGTTCTGTTCTTAATGTGTAAACTCTATATTTACCACAAACCGCTCACAATCGAAAACTGGATTTCCAAACAAAAGAAACCCCTTTCTCTACGGCTGTGAAAGGGGTAAGGATGACCGGGAAATAGCGTAAGTTATTTATGAGATCCGGCACACGCAGATTAAAAAAGAGGTATTCCACTCATAAGGGAAGACGATAAACAAGACTAAGACTATCGTCATATCGTCTATAACAACCTAACCACTAGCTACCTAGCTACAAGAAGAGAGCTACGAGCTAAGAGCTAATAGGATAGGAAGCCACCTAAGAACCGAGCTACTATGAAAGAAGAGCTACCATGTTGAGTCAGCAGCAGAAAACCTCTCTGACATGAATGAGGAAAGTGAAGATAGTGGAAGCCCCGAATTGCTCCACAACGTGCTTGACTTTCGGAGGACTAACCGCTTCGAATGAGACCTTGGGGGAGGTTGGGCACCCAGGTTATGAAAGATCTACGCCTAGAGGTATAGGACCGGCATAACCGATTGATTCATTTCAACCAACAGCGTAATACCCAGTAACATACCTAGTTGCCTATCCGGTTGGATATCGAGACCCAGCAGCATCTAAGCCAGGTGTGTCATATATTGATCCATACCTTTAGCATATCCAGTACCCAGCCAGCCCTTTGACATGCATTGGAGCAAACATAAGAGCGCCTGCAAGCATCCTTGATGGAGGAGACCGCCCTGCCTCTCATAGCATCTTGCTTTCCTGGCTATCTCTGCCCAGATTCGACGATTGGTGGATTTACCAGACGTGACTTCTTGAGTCACACAAGTTGATTGTTGAGAAGCAAACTTCGCTTCCCTTGCTCCATCTCTCCGAATCAGCTGAAAACTGGTGACTGGGGTCAACAACCAAATTCGACTTTTTGGTGTAATTCCCCGATTTCTTTCATTCTTCAAGATTCCGTAAGTGTTGATCAGCAGAAGGCGCTTATGAGAAAGAACTCGAATGCTTTCTCGGTTGCCAGATCAACTGAAGAATTATCTGGAACAGCTTCTGTTCACGGAGCTGAAATGAACTCCCGATGGTCTTTGTGTTCTGTGCCCCTAAAGAATGCAAGTTTTGAAGTCCACTTGACTTTAAAGATTCTTCTTTTTGAAAAGACCGGAACTGCTATTATTACTATGAAGAGTACTGAACAAACAAGCAAGGGATTGAGCTTCGCGTTAGCGCAGTAGTTTTCTTGCTGGGATATAGAAAATGACTCTAGTTCTCGTGTTGTCAGTTGTAAGAAATAGACAGGAAAACTACTCATTTTGTGGTCTCATAACCAAGGTGCATCAATTAAGTTTATGAAGGGAAATCTTTTGAACAAATCATTCCTCCCCTAAAAGTCGTGAAATTCTTACTCCAGTTAAGCAAGGATCGTAGCCACGCCGGGGACCAGCTAATAGTTTAGCTCTTGTGGGCCGTAGGTTTCTTGATTGACTTCTGACTTTGCTGAATCTGAATAAAGAGAGAACTCCACTTGTTATATTTAATTAAATATGCAATTCCAAACCTATTATAGGGGCTCGTGAGAGGGAAAGAAAGTGGGATTCTTTGAGCTAGCCAGTTTATCTGGATTTCTTCCTAAAAAGCCCTTTACTAGTAGGGCGTCGGGGTCAGGGGAAGTCCGAAGTCAGCAAAGCTTCAGGGAGTAGGGTCGGTAAAGTCAGGCTTTTGCGGCCCAGGAAAGAGCCCAAAAACAAGGGCTTTATGCAAGAATTCTCTTCAAGCTAAAGCTTTCCTCACTCACTTACTTTCGCCTTCCTCTCCTTACAGTCGAGCGATTGCATTCCTTTCGCTTTCCTCCCTCTTTCAGCCTTTCTTGCTCCTCGAGCTTGCACCTGTCTCGCTCATCCCATCCCCTTTATTAGTAAGGTTGCTTGAGATCCTGGTCTGCATCCAGAGAAGGTTTTCTATCCAACGCTGCTCACGATGGACTCATCCGATAAGCAGCTTGATTCGGAAGAGAAGATCCTGGGATTAGATCGATCTGATGTTGAATGTCCCTCATGGGCGGTAATCCCCCTGGCCACTCTTCTGGGATAAGTTCAGCGAACTGTTCAAGCAATTTGCTAACCTTGGAAGATATAGGAGTGTCCTTTCGAAATA